GTCACAAGTTCCATAGATATTACTTCTTAACACAATTTCTTTCAAATTCATTAAAATTTCATGTACTGATTCTTGAATACCCACTATGGTAGAATATTCATGTGTTATTTTCGCAGATTTTGCGCGTGTGATACATGTTCCTTCTATTTCTCCAAGCAAAGCTCGTCGCATCGCAATCCCGATTGTGTCAGCTTGACCTTTCATAAGTGGAGACAGAATAAAGCGTCCATAATAAAGACGTTTACTGTCTGCTCTTGATTCAACACACTTCCACTGTAGTGTCCGACTATCTACTCTGACTTTCTCTCGAACCATAAGAATCTTATTTGATCAGATCAGTGAATCATTTCTTTCTCTTGTTTCTCTTGCTTTTGAAATATCTTCAATATTTTTTTTACACACGTCTTTTTTTCGGAGGTCTACAACCATTATGCGGCAAAGGAGTTACATCCCGTACAAGAGTTACCCGTATACCACTTTTTTGAATAGCTCGTAATGCTGCGTCTCTTCCGAGACCGGGCCCCTTTATCAAGACTGCTGCTCGTTGCATACCTTGATCCACTACTGTATCCATAGCAGTAAAGGCTACGGTTTGAGCAGCAAATGGCGTTCCTTTTCGGCTACCCCGGAAGCCGCAATTACCGGCAGAGGACGAAGAAACCACTCGCCCCCGTACATCTGTAACAGTCACAATAGTATTATTAAAACCTGCTTGAACATGAATAACCCCTTTTGGTATTCTACGCCTCCTCTTACGTGAACTAATACGACGATGCCTACGTGAACCAAATTTCGGTATAGCTTTTGCCATATTTTATCATCTCATAAATCTGAGTCAGCGATATATGGATATATCCATTTCATGTTAAAAAAGATCCCCGCTTTTATTTGAATATCGGGCCTTTTCCTGAATTGGATTATCCTTGTCTTTGTTTATGTCTTGGGTTGGAACAAATTACTTTAATTTGACCCTGCCGACGTATTAATCGACATTTTGCACAAATTTTACGAACAGAGGCTCTTATTTTCATATTTGCCGACCCTTAACCTTAATTCTGAATCTACTTCTTGGAAGAAAATAAGTTTCTTGAAATTTTTCATTTCGAATCGTCTTGACTGTTGAAAAAAGACCTAATTTGTTGAATTATCTTGTTTGCAAAGTTGAGAAAAGACCTAATTTGTTGAATTTTCTTTTTTGCAAAGTTGAGAAATTTTACTAGGCTTAGGTTAAGTCCTTTAAGTCGACCCTGCCGACGTATTAATCTTAATAGCAAGTTTTCGCAAAGTTTCCGTAGAAAGTCTAGTATTTCCATGAATTTTTCCTCTCCTAGTTTAAGTATTGCGCAAATTCGACCCTGCCGACGTATTAATCTTAATAGCAAGTTTTCGCAAAGTTTCCGTAGAAAGTCTAGTATTTCCATAAATTTTTCCTCTCCTAGTTTAAGTATTGCGCAAATTCGACCCTGCCGACGTATTAATCGACATTTTGCACAAATTTTACGAACAGAGGCTCTTATTTCCACATTTTTCACCTCTACTAGTATTTCTATTGCAAAACTGACTTTAATTCCACCCTCCCACTGTATTAATCTTAATCGACATCTTATCCAAATTTTAAGAAGTGTTATGTTCATAAATTCTATTTGTAGCCCTCCTTACTATTTAGGGATTGAGTTTAGGTCGTGTGCAAATCGACCTGCCGACGTATTAATCGACATTTTGCACAAATTTTACGAACAGAGGCTCTTATTTTCATACGAACAGAGGCTCTTATTTTCATATTTACCGACCCTTAACCTTAATTCTGAATCTACTTCTTGGAAGAAAATAAGTTTCTTGAAATTTTTCATTTCGAATCGTCTTGACTGTTGAAAAAAGACCTAATTTGTTGAATTATCTTTTTTGCAAAGTTGAGAAATTCTACTAGTATTCAACTAGTAGAATTTTAATTAAACTAAGCGATATCTTTCCCAAAATATAACCAAGCATTTTTATCTAAATGAGCCCGAAAGATGTCGTTGGGAACGGATTCGGTAATTAAACCTTCCTGAATCCATTTCTTTGAACGAAAACCTCCTTTATTCTGTACCACCTTCTTTATTCTGTACCATCTCAAAAAAATATATGTCGTGTTCAAAGATTCAAAGATGAGGTCGTAGATGAGACACGAGATTAGACAACCTGTCCCCTTGCTTTGTCATAAATAGACAGTTTCTAATTTCATTTAGATATTAGACGGATTACCATATATAACACAAACATTCTCCGCCTATTCTTTCCAATCGAGCTTCTCGGTCTGTCATTATACCTCGAGAAGTAGAAAGAATTACAATCCCCATCCCGCCTAAAATTCTAGGAATTCGTTGATAGTTAGAATAGATTCGTAGACCGGGTCGACTGATGCGTTTTAAATTTAAAATTTTTCTAGTTATAATATAAGGCTCGTTCCGATTCCTTCTATATCGTAGGGTTAAAACTAAAAAAGCTTTGTTGTTTTCTTGATGTTTTCTCACGTTTTCGATAAAACCTTCTCGTAAAAGTATTTTAACAATACTTTCGTTGATAGTAGTAAATGTTATTCGAACCACTCTTTTTCTAGCCATATCAGCATTTCGTATAGAGGTTAGCATGTCAGCAATAGTATCCTTACCCATAATGAAAAGTATTGGTGCCCCCAAATTTTGCTATAATCAACATGTTTTTCTTGTTTTTGTTTATTTATGACTCTGAATTTTGAAAGATATATGCGTGAGACAAAATCGACTAACGGAGTCTTACTTTAGTTCTTTCAAATAGCTTACTATAACATAACCCTATTTTTCTGGAACTATATTGTGGTCTCATTTTATAATACTTCGGGAGCTAATGAAACTATTTTAGTAAAATTGAACTGTCTCAATTCCTCTGCAATCGCACCAAAAACTCGCGTTCCTTTTGGATTGCCCTCTTGATCAATGACAACGGCAGCATTGTCATCATATCGTATTATCATACCGTCGTTGCGTTTGAGTTCTTTACAAGTACGGACAATTACCGCTCTGACCACTTCTGATCTTTCTAGGGACATTTTTGGAATTGCTTCTTTGATCACAGCAACAATAACGTCACCAATATGAGCATATCGACGATTGCTAGCTCCTATGATTCGAATACACATCAATTCTCGAGCCCCGCTGTTATCCGCTACATTTAAATAGGTCTGAGGTTGAATCATATCATTTTTGTTGTTTAGTCGTTGAAAATGCAAAGCAAAGGGCGAAGAAAAAAAGAAATATTGCTTGTCCTAAAAACTAAACCTGTACCTGCGATTCATTTTTCTCCCCAAAACCTATTTCGTTTGCTTTTACATTTCAAATTTTTAGCCCGAAAGAATTAATTGAGTTCGTATAGGCATTTTGGACGCTGCTATTGAAATAGCCCTTCTGGCTATATTTTGGGTTACTCCACCGATTTCATAAAGTATTCGACCTGGTTTAACAACAGCTACCCAATATTCAGGAGATCCTTTCCCTGAACCCATACGTGTTTCTGCAGCTCTTACGGTAACAGGTTTGTCTGGAAATATACGTACCCATATTTTTCCACCGCGACGCGCATTGCGTGTCATTGCCCGTCGACCTGCTTCTATTTGTCTAGATGTGATCCAAGCGGGTTCAAGTGCTTGAAGAGCATATTTACCGAAACAAATATGATTACCTCGATGAGATATTCCCTTCATTCTTCCTCTATGTTGTTTACGGAATCGGGTTCTTTTGGGGTTATAGTTGATGGTTGCGTTTGGATTCCATCGCTACTACAGAATCGGACATGAGAGTTTCTTCTCATCCGGCTCCTCGCGAATAAAGGAATTCAAAACTATTGAATTTTAAGGAAATACGGGCTAAAATAACCCTATTATAGATATATATCAATACAGTATATCAATACATTATATAAAATATAAAGAAAAATACATTATATAAAAATATTTATTTATATATTCTATTGGTTTTGAGAATGTCAAAATGAATCGTTCTTTTGTTTTCCCCTTTAATTTAACCGGCTTATCCTATTTAATTGACCCAAATTTAGCAATCCAAGAAAATAAAGCCAAGATTTTCGCGGGCGAATATTTACGCTTTCAATTCTATTTCTATTTCGGTTGTAGCAATAATTCATAACTTGTTCAAATAGATGAATTAGTCTCTGGTCCGTTCCGCCATCCAGATCAATGAATCATTAGACTTTGGTTTCAATCGAATCTTTTAGATCCATAGGTTCCGTCGTTCTCATCGCTTCGTACTTAATGGTTAGGTCTGAATTTTGCAATGGAGCTCGTAATGAAATTTGTTCGTGAGTCAATCTTCTCAGTCTTTATTGGCCCGAAGCTCTTGATTTTTTGGTTTTGTTCTAGAGACGGATTCGTTTTATTATGGACAACTCTAATGCTTTAATACATTGCACTTTTTCTGCGATGGCTCATAGACCTTACATATTACATATTGGAATTAGATAGAATCAAAATACTTTTTCTTTCTTTCTCTCACCCTTCCATTTCTCCACATCCTTTTTTTCTTTTCGTTATTTCGATTCACAACTTAGAATCCAATTTTTTTATTTATGCAAAAAGGTTTTAGTTGCTACAAGGATATGACTGATCTGTCATATCTTGACCGGGTCTTTGGATCCAGATAATGCGAAGTGATGAGTTGCTTATTATTTTTAGAGTTATTAGTTTATACTATGGGGCTGATTTTTTATATTAACCCTAAACAAATCGACGAGTCACACACTAAGCATAGCAAGTATATCAAAGGTTCAATTTAAATTTTTTTTTACCCCTTAGGATTAAAAAGAATTAAGAATTTTCATTTTTTATTCAATAGAAAAAGAAAAATGCCTTTCTCCTTGAATCGAAGGGAAGATCAAGTCAAGGTTTATGATTCTTCGTCTATAAATAGCCAAATTTTAATGCCTAATACCCCATAGATTGTTCGAACTGGATAGGAACAATAATCTAT